TGTTTCTCCTTAATTTTATTTTAATTTTGAATCTACTCCTTCGAAGAAAAGAAAATAAGTCTCTTGAAATTTTTAACCTCCGATTGTATCCGAACGAGAAGAATGTTGAAAAGTCACTACGAACCCGAAACATACCATTGGAAAGTGATTCAGTAATTAAACCTTCATGAATCCATTTTTGTTCTTTCATTCCAGGTAACCCCTTTAATTATCAACTCATGGAGTAGGAGTGATATTAGACAACCCTTCCTCTTTTTTCAAAAAAAAAATAGGAAGTTTTCCTACGGATGCAATTCGTAGATCATAAAGATCACCATATATATAACAAAATTTCTCCCCCGATTCCTTCTAGTCGAGCCTCTCGGTCTGTCATTATACCTCGAGAAGTCGAAAGAATTACAATACCCATTCCTCCTAAAATCCTAGGAATTCGTTGATGGTTGGAATAGATTCGTAGGCCGGGTCGGCTGATACGTTTTAAAACAGTTCTATATGGCCCTTTTCTATTCCTTCTATGTCGCAGAGTTGAAACCAAGAAATATTTCTTGCTTACTCGATGTTTTCTCACATTTTCGATAAAGCCTTCGCGTAGAAGTATTTTAACAATGTTTTCAGTGATATTTGTAGATGCTATTCGAACCGTTCCTTTTTTATCCATGTCAGCATTTCGTATAGAAGTTATTATTTCGGCAATAGTGTCCCTACCCATGATGAACTATAATTATTGGTGCCTCCGGGTTTTTATATAATCAGCATGCTCTACTCTTTTTTTTTCATGAATTATTAAAGGTATATGCGTGAGAAACAATCTACTAATGCATTCTACTAATTAATGGAATCTAATTCAGTTCAGATATCTTACTATGAACCTCCCTTTTTTTATGTTTTATTATGTTTTCATCTATTAGTATTTATTTAGAATCTATTTATAATACCTCAGGAGCTAATGAGACTATTTTAGTAAAATTCAACTGTCTCAATTCCCGAGCGATCGCACCAAAAACTCGAGTTCCTTTTGGATTTCCTTCTTGATCAATGACAACTGCTGCATTGTCATCATATTGTATTATCATACCATTGTCACGTTTGAGTTCTTTACATGTACGTACAATTACAGCTCTGATCACTTCTGATCTTTGTAGAGGCATATTGGGAACTGCTTCTTTGATTACAGCAACAATAACGTCACCAATATGAGCATATCGGCGATTACTAGCTCCTATGATTCGAATACACATTAATTCTCTAGCCCCGCTGTTGTCCGCTACATTTAAATAGGTCTGAGGTTGAATCATATCATTCTTATTATTTTTCTCTTTTTTCTTTCAATGCTAACTAACTAAAGGGCGAAGAAAAAAAGAAGAAAGATTGTTTGTCCAGAAATAAAAAAACTGCGGTTTTTTCATCACAAGGCCCCTTTCCTTTCGTTCCATATCCCTATCCCGCAATAACGAATTGAGTTCGTATAGGCATTTTGGACGCAGCTATAGAAATAGCTTCTCTGGCTACAATTTCTGATACTCCACCCATTTCATAAAGTATTCGACCCGGTTTAACGACGGATACCCAATATTCGGGAGATCCTTTCCCCGAACCCATACGTGTTTCGGTAGGCCTTACTGTAACAGGTTTGTCTGGAAATATACGTACCCATATTTTTCCACCACGACGCGCATATCGTGCCATGGCTCGTCGCCCCGCTTCTATTTGTCTAGATGTGATCCAAGCGGGTTCAAGTGCCTGAAGGGCGTATCCGCCGAAACAAATTCGATTGCCTCGATAAGATATTCCCTTCATTCTTCCTCTATGTTGTTTACGAAATCTGGTTCTTTTGGGGTTATAGTTGATGGTTGTTTCTCAATGCCATCTCTACTGCAGAACTGGACATGAGAGTTTCTTCTCATCCAGCTCCTCGCGAATGAAACGATTAAATAATATTGTATATATTTTGAATTGAATGAATAATGAATCATGGAATTTTTTGAGATATAATCTGTCACGTACACGTAGGAATAAAATAAAATGATAAATTCCATTTTATAATTAATGAATCTTCATTTATTTTTACCTTTATTTTATTTATTTTTATTGAATTGCCCAAAACTTAGCAATCCAGTAAGGCTTTCGCGGGCGAATATTTGCTCTTTCAACATCCCTTTCATTCGTAGGGGCGTTCCATGACCTATCAGAATAAATGAATTGGTTCTTGGCTCGTTCCGCCATCCCACCCAATGAATCATTAGGATTCGTTTTCAAGGGAATCTTCCTCAGTCACAGGTTCTGTCGTTCCCATCGCTTCTCGATTAATGACTAGGCCCGAACTCTGCAATGGAGCTCCTAATAAAATTTGTTCCTGAATCAATCTTCTCAGTCTTTATTGACTCGGCGCTCTTTATTCTTTTTTATTTTTCGTATAAATTGTATTCATATTCATCGAATCTAATTATTAATTATGGACGAATACATTAATGCTTTATTACATTGCCTTTTATAAGATAGTTCATAGACCATACATATTGGAATCATATATCATTGCTATTCTTTTTCTTTCTTTCTCTCACCCCTCCATTTATCCATATCCCTTTGTTTTTGCTTCACAACCTTATAGATTGATTTTTCTTTTATGTAAAAAAAAATGCTTCAGTTGCTACAACAATATGATCAATACATCATATAGCGACTGGTTCCTTGGATCCAGATAATACGAAGCAATGAGCTGGTTATTAGTTATATAGTTATTAGTTCATACTAGGGGATGGCCCTTTGTTTTTTAATCCTAACCTAACTCTAAATAAAAAACCAACGAGTCACACACTAAGCATAGCAATTATATGGAGATGGAGTCAATCGAATTGTTATTCAACCCTATAGAATTAAGAATTCAAAAAAATTCTCATTTTTTTGATTGAACGGAAAAAAATGAACGAGTTTGTGATTTTTTATTCAATTGCCGGATGGATGGAACAGAAAGACAACGAAAGGCCCATTATTCCTCGTCTGCAAATATCCAAATTTTGATTCCTAATGCCCCATAGATAGTTCGAACTGTATAGGAACAATAATCAATTTTGGCTCGAATGGTTTGTAGGGGAACCCTACCTTCTCTGATCCATTCGACACGTGCTATTTCCTTTCCGTCGATACGCCCTGCAATTTGTACTTGAATTCCCTTTGTATCTGCTTTTTCAGTTAATTCAATAGCTTTTTTCATTGCCTTTCGAAACGAAACTCTATTCTTTAATTGTTCGGCTATAAATTCTGCAAGAATATTAGGTTGTCCATACGGTTTTTCAACTCTTGTGATAGCAATGTTAAGTTTTTGGTTCACAGAATTCAATTCTTTTTGTGCATTGCTCTGTAATTCTTCAATTCCTCGCGGGCTGCCCTCTATGAACAATTTTGGGAATCCCATATATATTATGACCTGGATCAGATCGATTCTTTTTTTAATCTTTATGCGTGCAATTCCCTCGGCACCCGAGGATATTTTCCTATTTTTTTGTACATAATTCTTGATACAATCCTGTATTTTTTGATCTTCCTGGAGACCCTCGGAATAACTTTTTGGTTGTGCAAACCAAACAGAATGATGACTTTGGGTTGTACCAAGTCGGAAACCGAGTGGATTTATTTTTTGTCCCATAGCACCTCGCTATCTCTATAAGGCCATATCATTTCTCTATTAGCCCACGTCATTCTGTTACGATATAGCATATGATCCATCATATATAGATACCTCTCTCTGACATCTTTATACTTATCTTTATATACCCATCCATATTTTCTTAACCATATGAAATAGTTTTTCTCTTTAGATGTATCTTTCAATACAATAGTTATATGACAGGTGGGTCTTTTTATCGGATAACTACGTCCTCGGGCTCGGGGTTTTAACTTTTTCATGCTAGTACCTTCATTAACTTCGGCTTGACTAATGATTAAAGCCGTTTCGTTGAATCCCATATTGTGACTAGCATTTGCTGCTGCAGAATAAACTAATTTTAAAATGGGATAACACGCTCGATAAGGCATGAGTTCTAGTATCATAAGTGTTTCCTCGTAGGGACGCCCACGAATCTGATCAATTACTCTTCGCGCTTTATGAGCAGACATACGTATATGTTGACCTAAAGCGTATACTTCTACATCTGGGTCACTCTTTATCATAAGGTTCACCTCCCACCAATAAACGATGAGCACCCATATCCACTTTATTAATTAATATATTAACGACGAGATTTATTATCGTTTCTCGCATGCCCCCGGAAATTCAGAGTAGGTGCAAATTCTCCCAATTTGTGACCTACCATACGATCTGTTATATAAATAGGCAAATGTTCCTTTCCATTATGAATAGCAATTGTATGGCCGATCATTGTGGGTATAATGGTAGATGCCCGGGACCAAGTTACGATTGTATCTTTTTCTGCCCTCGTGTTGAGCTTCGCAATTTTTATCAATAAATGATTAGCTACAAAAGGATTTTTTTTTAGTGAACGTGTCACAGCTAATT